ATGGCTGTTCCAAAAAACGTGACGATTGGAATATTGTACGGATTTTTATCAACTTTATCTCTTGGTCCAAACTTTTTATTCTCTTTAAGAACTTTTCTTTTTATCGGAATCCCAGAAGGCAAAGTCTTTGTTAGTGGATCTTTTGCAGGACAATTTTTAATATATCTATCTATCTATTATGCTCCATTTTACCAAACATTAATAAAACCTCATTTAATATCTTTAGTAGTTTTGCCTTACTTAGTTTCCCGTTTTTTTTTTTATACAAAAAAACGGGAAATACAAACTGTTTTTTGCTCATTGCAAAAAAACTGTACTTTTTTTATAGATGGATGTCTTATTCAATTGCTTAACCCTGTTATTTTTGGCAATTCGACATTAACAAGACTTATTAATGTTTTTCTTTTTAGATATAGTTCTAATTTTGTTTTTGTTCTTTGTGTTTTTTGTGGCTATGTTGGGAGTAATTTACTTTTGCTTCATTTTATAAAATTGCTATTTATCCGTTTGAACAAAAGTACATATACAAACTATCAAATAAAAAGATTTTGTGGTCTAATTTTTTTTTGTTATATCTATTGTTTCCTAGGATCAGTACGAATACCATGCTCTATCTATCCGTGGCGAACAAATTTCTCTTGGGTAAAAAATGATAACGAACAAACAGATCAAAGTTTAGTATGGGACCTTGAAAAAGGTACATCTTTAGAAAAAAAGAAAGAAGATAGTTTAGTCCAAAAAAATACTTTTTCAAAATGGAAAAAATTATGGCCTTTGGAGTGGCCTGTTTTATTTTTTAATTATCAGAGATGGATACGAAATACATACATAAAACCTGGCGTAAGTTTCTTACCTTTTCTAAAAGACCGAGTATCCCAATACTTTTTTGGTCACTGCTATAGTGACGGTAAAGAAAAGCTTTGTTTTACATTATTACCAACGAAATTTATCTTAGCTAAAAATTTAGAAGATTTTAAAAAAACTTATTCTCATAATGATAAAATATGGACAAATAATTTGAAAAATAGAAAAAATGTTTTATGGAAAGAATTTAGGAATAGAGTAAATAGAATAAATAAAGCCGAAACTCTAGCGAGAGAAGAAGACCAAAAAAGATATACAGTTAAGCCAATTCGAGTCTATGATTGGGCTTTAACTTTTCAACCAACTATGACCAAATTCGTTCTCCAACGTGTATACCAACTGATAAAAGAAAAAACTATACTTTGGCCTAAAAAAAGAAAAATGTGGATCCAGGAACGCGCGGGAAGTACAAAGAAAGAAGCATTGGAAAAAAAAATACAATTAACACTCTCTCGAGGAGAAACTTTTCAAGAATTTGAAGATCCTTTACTTTGTAAATCATCTCGTTTGTTAATGAAATATTATAAACTAGTAGAAAAATTATCGATGACAAGATGGAAAGCATTTGGGAAAGTATATAACGAGGAAAGAAAAAAGCGAAAAGAAGAAAGAGCAATAGAAATTTTATGGAATAAATTAGAAAAAAGATTGAAGAAAAAAGAACTACAGGAAAAAGAGTATAAAAATGTTTACGAAATACAAAAAGGAAGGGATTCAATCACTTTCGAAATGTTTCCTGAAGAAGAAGAAATCACACCTGAAGAAAGACTTCTTCTTGCTATGGGACGAATAAAAGAAAAATTAGATTTTTATGATACAGTAAAAACTCGTTTTATTCTTCGGTTTGAAAAAACTGAACAAGACTTAATTGAACAAATTATTGTTGAAGAACAACAAAAAAAAGAACAGATGATAAAAAGTAGAACATTTTTTGATCTGTTAGATTTTTCTGATTATCAAAAGAGAAAAAATTTGCAAAACTCATATGTATATTACATAAAAAAGTCAAAAAATATAGTTTTTCATAGCTATTTTTATGGTATTAAAAATATTTGTAGTTCTTCGCTTGAAAAAGAGAACGAATATATTAAGCTTATTTTTATGGACTCAAAAAAAGAAAACGAGAAAATGCCGTGGAACTACTTTTCTTTCGATCATGTTCGTTCAATATTTCCTAATATTGAATCTTTTTCGCAATGGAAATATTTCAATTGTAAAGATCCTTTTTTTGAAAACAAAAAGAAAGAAAAAAATATAGTAATAAAAACTATATCACAAATAAATCGTAATAAGGTTTACACATATTTTCTGTTCAAGCTTCTTTATAAACAAATTAATGATAAAAACTTTCCCTATAAAAACATTATCAATTTGTTTTTAGTTTTGAAAGATAAAAATAGGCATTTAGTTTTTATCTATTTTGAAAAATTAGAATCGAAAATAATTGAGGAAGAAAAACTCAAAGAAACAAATAAAAGTAAAGACATAGAACTTAATTCTATACAAAACAAAGAGATGAACTCGTCTACCCCTTCTTTTCAAAAAATTGAAGAAAGTGAAGTTCGAAAAGAACTACCTCAATGGGAATCTGATTTGATTCAAGATTTTTTATACGAAGAACAAACAAATAAATCAGATTTTCGCGCAGCTCCTTTAAAAAACGTAGGATATTATGAAGACGAATATGGCGATGATACAGAATTATTTGTCAGAGCTAAACATGCTTCGTGTAATAATCGTTTATACATGTTTAAAGGAAGCATAAGATCTCGAAAAGGAAGATCTATTAAACCTTTTCGTCTGAATTTTAGATCTTTAAAAAAACAAATACATTCTCCTGTGGTTTGTAGAATGAAAAACAAGTCCTATATAAATAGAAAGATAGACTTTCAGATAATTTTGGTTTCGATTCTAAATTTCCGTATTAGAAGTTTATGTAAAATGGTTGTTCAAGTCTTTTTAAAAATAAATAATAAGTTTATTCAAAGATTGAATCCATCAGCTATGGATAAACAATCAAAAATAGTGAAAAACCTAAGAATATCCGTGTATAAAAAAAAATACTATGCAAATTTAGCTAAATTGGATCATCATGTGTTTCATAGAATTAGGGGACCTTTATTAATAGCTCAAGCTTTCTTGAGAAGAAAACTAGTATTACCTTTATTGATTGGTATTAAAAATATCGGTCGCATTTTATTATTACAAGTTCCAGAATTTCAAGAAGACTGGGAAGAACTTTCTCAGGAAATTTATATAAATTGTACCTTTGATGGTATAGAATTTTCTGAAGAAAGCCGTCCAGGCAAATGGTGGGAAGATGGTTTTCAAATCAAAATTTTGAATCCTTTTCGTTTAAAACCTTGGCATAAACCGTTGGATACCAGTCATAGAGTTAAACCTACCTATATGTCGATAGGAGGATATGAAGTTTATACCCCTTATGGTAATAAGGTACGAACACTCGCTTTTTGGCAACCGCTTTTAGTAGAAATAAAGAAGAAACTTTCGGGACTTTCAGTAGATTTTAGTTTAACCTTTCCGTTTTTTAAAGAAGAAAACTTCTTCTCGAATATAAAAAGAGTTCAAGATCAAATTAAAAGTATTTACTCGAAAGAAACAAATATCCATTCTCAAAAAAGATTAAATCAAATTTGGTCTAAGAACAAGAACGAATGTTTTTCAGAAAAAAATATCCAAAAATCGAGTCATCTAGATCATGATACTTGGATAATTCAAATAAAAAATAGTCTCAATTGTTTAAAAGAAGACATTCAAAAAAAATATCATGAATCATATGCTATACAAAACGAAATAGATAATTTAAGAAGAAAAATAATTAATAAGAATAAGCAATTAGAGCAATCATCTTTGACGGGAAACTCAAAAAAAAACAACATTTCAAAAAATGGGCCACTAATCAAAAATTGGTTCTTTTTTTTGCAAAAATTTCATCAAATTTTTGATATTTATAGAGATGTTTTTTTTTATTTTTTGAAAAATCTTATTTATTTATCTAGGATTTATTTCACAAGACCTCTGATAATAATTTTTAAACGAATATTTTTTTTCAATAGAAAGCAAGTAGTAAACCTTTTTTGTCTTACTCATGATAAGAGACTTTCTCAAGCATATGTTTTCCATGATATATGGCGTTGTGTAACAAAAGATAAATCTATTTTAACACAGTTTTTTGAAACAAAAACTTCGTCGTATCCATTCATTAAAAAAAACATAAAAAAATTGTTATTAGATCCAAAAAGCGGATATAAAGAACCTCAACAATATAAGAAAAAGAATTGGAAATATTGGATAAATTGTTATGATCGTTACGATTTCAATTCAGAATTCTTATGGTCTTATATAGAACCTAATTTATGGAGAAGTAAGGTTAGTCAACAATGGAAAATAAAAAAGAAAAATTTCAAAGAAGACCAAATAGAAAAAAATGCTTTGATGCTTACATCTTACAAAAAAAAAATTCTGTTTAAGCTAAATAAACGTTATAGATTGAATCTTTTAGCATATGATTATCTTGATTTCAATAAAAAAGAGATTTCTAGGTTTTTTTTAGAAAAAAAAAGAATTGGGTTGTATTCACCAAAAGAATCTTTTTCTGATTCTATCTTAAATTATAAGATGGGTTTTCAAGACACTGAAGAATTTTTAAATGAATTATCAAACAAAATCAATAATGAATTATTCACACATTTCGAAGGAATTCTGAAATTTCATTTTATTTGCGAAACAAAAACAGAACAAGAAAAACGAGAGTTTGAGATATTTTTTATAAGATATTGGATTTTTTGTAGACGAAAAAGATGCCGTTTCTGGGAAGTATGCAATAATATGCCGTCAATACAGCTACTGAGTAAAAGAAGAAAATTGTTATCAACACAGGAACGAGTGTATTTTGAATTCATAAAACTACAGAAACGTGCCTTTTTCATTCAAAAATGGAGACAAGAACAAGCAAAAAAAAAAAAATTAATACAAAAAAAAAGACTTTTAAAGAAAGCAGAAAAGGATGGTATAGATGTAAAAAAGAAAAAAGAAAGTATACACAAAGAACTAGAAATTTTGGCAGCACAACAAAAACGATTAACAAAACAAGAAAAAAAAAGAAAATTGTTAAAAAAAAGGTTTGGTTATAAATGTGCCGAAATATCTACAATAAGACAAAATTGGATCGAAAGTAAAGCAGAGCAAGAATTATTAGACAAAATAATAGATAAAAAAATCGAAAAACGAAAGTATCTTGCATCTTATTTTTGTTCCAAAAAGAAAAAACAAGCGAAAGAACCTAAAAAAAACGAGAAAAAAAAAGAAATTAAAGAGGAAACAACATTAAATATAAGTAATACGTTAGAAAAACAAGCAATACTTGAGGAAATTTTAATAGAAAAAAAGAAAAAAATTACAAATAACGAGTATAGACGCCGAGAACAACATTTACAGAAGTTATTAGATTTAATTGATGATCAAAAAGATGATGATTTCATAAATGAAGAGCGTGATGATGACATGTACAGATTATTTGCTAAAACTTTACACAAAGAAATTTTGTATTGGAAAAGTATGAAAATATCTTATACCAATTTGATTAAACAATTTTCTATTTTACGAAAAATGGCAAATGATCCCAAAAGAATAAAAGTTTTTGTTAATATATATTTTCAAGATATGCCTATTGAATTTTTCTTATTTACACATGATATGAAAAAATTAGATTTTCGTAATAAAGATATAAAAAATATAATACTAAAAAGAGTAATCAAACCTGTTTCACAATTACCTATGGAAAAAGTTTTAAGACGAAGACTTATTAATATTTCATTTTTATTTCCTAAAGAAAATTTAGAGAAACAAGTGACTGAATCTTTTTTGAAACTTAACAATTTCTTTCTTGAAGATATTTTTCTTCCAAAACGTCGTAGGGAATTTCGTATATTAAATCGTTTGAATTGTAAAAAACCGAAAAAAAAAAAAAACGTTGAAGATAATTTTCATTTTAATCAAAAAATTACTAAAAATATATATTTAGAGTCGAAAATAAAAATGAAACAAACTCTTTGGCCTAGTTATCGTCTAGAGGATCTTCTTTGCATGAATAGATATTGGTTTAATACGGCTGATGGAAGTCGTAATTCTATTTGGAGAATACGTATGTTTTGTTTATTTTAAAAAGTTGTAATTCTATTTTTAGAGTATTTTTTGCTTGACAAAAAAGTGTTATATTCAATATATTGATTGATAAAAGAAAAGATAAAAACTTATATTTGAGTTGTTTTTATACAACAATTTGCTTCGAACTGTTCGTTTTCTATTTCTTTTTTTTATTGTTTTGGATACTAAAATGTCTAGTATCCAAACATACTATCTCCCTCCTTTTTTGTGTTTATTAAATTAGATCAGAGCAACAGGAGTCGAACCTGCGACTTAAACACTCCGTGATATCAACGACCATCTAGATCAGGCTCCGTTTATTTTTTAATGAATCTATATCTAATTGGATATTTTTGTATTTTTATAATGAAAACAATTTTTCAATAGTTTTCTATTTATTTCTATTTAATATAGAAATAAGCCGCCATGGTGAAATAGGTAGACACGCTGCTCTTAGGAAGCAGTGCTTGAGCTTCTCGGTTCGAGTCCGAGTGGCGGCAAAACCTACTATTTAGTTCAACAGTTTAAATATGTTAGTTTTTTTTTAGTTAAGGAGGACCTATGTTATTTGTAACTTTAGAACAAATATTCAATCAATTCTATTTTTCTCTAATTTTAGTAATTGCTTTTCTTTTTGGGGGAATCTTTTTTTACCCAGTAAAAGAACTAAGAATTTCTGGGAAAAGAGGCTTAATTTTTACTTTTTTTTGTTTAACGATAGTATTAATAATTCGTTGGTTTTCCTCAAGACATTTACCATTAAGTAATTTATATGAATCTTTAATATTTATCTCATGGAATTCATGTTTGATCCAGATTATTCTGGAAGTTTTAAATCCTAATATTCGTTGGTTGGGTGCAATTACAACACCAAGCGCTATGTTTACTCACGGGTTTGCTACTTTAGTTCTTCCTAAAGAAATGCAACAAACCGAAACGGTAGTACCTTCTTTACAAACTCATTGGTTAATGATGCATGTCATTATAATATTACTTGCATATCTAATTCTTTTATGTGGATCTTTAGCTTCTATTGCTCTCTTAATTTTGAGTTCAAAGGAAAAATTTTCTTTATCTCTTTTTTTATGTTCAAATATTAGTGTAGAAAAAAAAGAGAAAAGTTCTTTTCCTTTTTTAGTAGAAAATTTCCGTAAACTTCAACTAATTCAACAATTAGATCAATTGGGTTATTATACACTATTTATCGGTTTTATCCTTTTAACTATAGGTATTCTTTCAGGAGCAGTATGGGCTAACGAAGCTTGGGGATCTTATTGGAATTGGGACCCAAAAGAAATTTGGGCGTTAATAACATGGCTAATTTTTGCAATTTATATTCATATAAGATTGAATAAAGGGTGGAAAGGTAAAAAACCAGCACTTGTAGCTTCTATTGGATTTTTGTTTGTTTGGATATGCTATTTTGGTGTTAATCTTTTAGGGATAGGTTTTCATAGTTATGGATGGTTCATTTATAATGGTTAATTGAAAAAGAAAGTAATCCAAGGTGAAAAAACATCTTTTTACATAGATGTTTTTTTCACCTTGGATAAACAAACTTTTTAAAGACTGTTTCTTTATAAGTTTTTACTTAATAAGCTAGTCCCATACTACGAGTGGTTTCGTTTTTTAAATAAACACGTACACTTAAAAAATCTGTTGGACAAGCAGATTCACATCTTTTACAACCTATGCAATCTTCTGTTCGTGGAGCAGAGGCTATTTGCTTAGCCTTACAACCGGTCCAAGGGACCATTTCTAAAACATCAGTAGGACATGCTCGTACACATTGCGTACAACCAATGCATGTATCATAAATTTTGACTGAATGAGCCATTTATTCTCCATATAATATTCTATTTTATATAAATAATATTCTATTTTTTTTTTAATCATCTTTTAAGAAAATTTTATCTCTTTATTTTTGTTGTTTTAATGACTTTTTGAACCCTTCATATTTTGAATACATATGATCGATAATCTTAAAATTACTAAGGATTTTTTTGAATTTCAATGCTTTTGCTCGCCAAAGCTTTTTGTTATTCCCAGATTTCCGTTTTTTTGGAACAGCCATTTTTTTTGTTTTTTTTAATAGATTTTGTAAAAAATTCCTTATAAATTAAGTTGAAAACTTATGATAAACAAATTAGTTTGGTTTGGAACCAAGTTTCTTTTTATTGTATAAGTAAAGAAGAAGTCGCTTCCGTTTGATCAAAAGTTTCCGCAGACTCCTTTGGGAGGAATAGTCTTTTTTATGTGTCCCGAGGTGTCTACTGAGTTTTTGAACTCGATTGGTGAAAAACCATACTTGAGATTCGATGGATCCTCTCTTTTTCTCAGGAATGGAAGAGAAATGAATGTCAAAAGTATTGATCATAAAAACAAACTTGAATCAAAGGGAAAAGTGGAATAGAATCATTTCCTGTATGTCTCCAAGGATTATGAAATATGTTAGTGTTGACGTTCCGATGGATCTTCTTGTTTGTTAATTCTCACCAGAGTAGCCCGATCTAAGTTTTCTAAATTTTCATTCCGTCTTAGAGGACGGGTAATTAATTCAAGCACGTCTCTTGCATTGGAAAATCCATGAATCTGAGCAAAAGTAAATTCAATGGACCATTTTGTACTAATTCCTCTTGCCTCTAATGGGTTCGCGTGAGCCATTCCCGTGATGGCCAGGTCAGGTTGTAACTCCCGCATACGCCGTATTTGATTGGAATTGTCTGGTTTTTCCACAATTCGTGGTATTGGTATACACTTCTTTCTACAGGAATCACGTAAAAGTGCTAATTCAGCAGCTTGATATCTTTTATCCATATATGGAATGCCTATTTCATAAACGATCATTCCACATCTGATTAATAATCTTGCTAAAGAGACTTCTAGCAAGTTATCTCCCATGAAGAAGACGGATTTTCCCTGTACCAAATCAAGATAATCCTTGCAACTTTGCCAAATCTGTTCTTCTCTTTGCTCTAGACCCTGGGGTTCAATCTCCAAAACAGAACAAATCTTTTCAATCCAAGCCCGTGTCCCGTCCGGTCCAATCGGGAAAGGAGCTACAATTAATTCACAATTGTCCCGTCTTAGTAAAGTGGTTGCTGTACGGCTTAAAAAAGGGTTCACACCACAGACATAAACTCCTTTGCCCAAAGAAGGAAGATCTTTATACTTCTGCGCAGGTAACCAACCCGCTACTTGTATGGATTGCTGTCTTAATTCTATATTCAATTGAGAAGCAACGTTGGAAGGTAAAGATCCAAAAAGAACCAATGGAGGA